CGAATTAGATCGACGATCTAGCACTGATGGAATTTATATTCTGTTTACTGAATCACATGAAATTTTTTCCAACTCCATATTTTATTTGGAATGAAATGTATGAACTACGTATGAACAGAGGAAAAAAGAGAATTTTCTACTTAAATTGGAAGTTGCAACAGATCAAAAAGGAATTGAGAAAACAATCCTAGAAACAGAATTAGGTCACTTAGACTTATTAAGTTTAAGTTAAGGTCATAGGGTTTTTTATAGAATAGCAAAACAAAAATAAAATGATTAAAATCATACCATTATTATGATATTACATATTCTAATTTGAGAAAAATGAAACGATTCGGTATTTGAGAGACAAAGACAACAAAATCAGATAAAATCCATTTAGCACTTAACCGCCTTTATGTTAGGGATTTTGTTGTTCAAAAAATAATTCGCAGAGAAGAGAGATATTTGTACTTTACTGATTTTTGAGTCGAATATGATTTAAAGAAGGGTTGCATTTATTAAACACGTATACAGATAGCTATAATATCCAACTTCTCTTTTATTGCCGATTATATTCGGGACAGCCCGAGTCGTGCTCTAGAATTAAGATTCAATGCAAAATTGAAGCGAAGTAGGATAATTTGATGAGAATTCCCTAGCAACAACATATCTAAAAAATAGATATCTGGGTAACAATTTATGTTCTGGGGTTTACATATACTCATACGTTTTGTTATAATCGAAATGGAGAAGAATTTTTTGATTGAAAAAATCAATACTGATTAGTTCTGTCTCAATTTGTATTTTCTTATGTCATTAGGATCCGAAGGAGAAGATTCAAATCCCAGAATCATTCATGAATTCGAAGTAAGCAGCCAATAGTTAATGGTTCCAATTTGTCGGCTAAAAATACACATTTGATTTCGCAATAGAAAAAACGCGAGAGAATGTTTTTAGGATTGTATATTTTCAGATACTATACACTCAACCGAAGGAATGGATCAAATCCAATCAAAAAGGGGCTTTCTTTTAGGAAAAGGATTAAGGAAAACAGGAGTCAAAATGCAAGTACAATAAAGATTTAGTAATCCAGGAAAATTTTCATCTATTTTGTATCATTTTGGCGGCATGGCCGAGTGGTAAGGCGGGGGACTGCAAATCCTTTTTCCCCAGTTCAAATCCGGGTGTCGCCTGATCAACATTAACAAAAAAACTCGAAATCTCTTCTTTTCTTCTGTTCTGATGATATAACTCGCGGAATTTTCCCCCGGTAGAAGCAGAGGAAACAGACCGGTGATGCTTTGTTTATGGAGTCTGAAGGTTTTTTAAAAGAAAAGATTGTGAATCCTCGTTCGTATCTAGGATTCTTCTAATCTACTGGTAGAGGGACTATCGAGATTTTTCGATTCCCGTCTACTACCCTTAATTATTAAGGGAGTGTCTAATGACTATATTTTGAATCAGATTGTAGCCTCTGGTAGGAAATTCAATTAAGAATTTTGGAAAGGGGCAGAAGTTGCTTTATATACCACAGGCTCGTGAGAATCCCTGGGTATTCGGGCAATATTAAATTGGATGAATAATTGACTTTTATAGATTTCTCCCCTTCTGTTTTGACTTTGACTTAGAAGGTCAACAAAACAAAAAAAGAAAGATAAGCCTTCATTTTATTTTTATTTATTTCCCTCTTTACTGTTCAAAGAGGGAGTCGTTTTGTTAAGTGTATACGCATTTTGTATGAGAAATGATATAGAAGATGGTGATTGTCTAACGAGAGACTAGCTAATAATAAGATATTGCCTCGGGCGAGTCGCATATTGGGCGGTTTAGGTTCTAATTTGAGAAAGGCAATTTGTACTTTATCCACTTATTTCATATCATGGTTCGGGGGTTAAAAATGAGTGAAGTAAGGTTTCCTCTTCCTTATTAGGAAAAGGAAAGGAATTCGAATTGCTAAAATAAGAATTATTTCAGATTGATCAGAACAAATAGATGTAGCAAATTGGGTGGTATGTCAATTCCATACAATATATACAAAATATGGAATTGATATACACATATATGTATATGAAGAGAATATTGTAGATTGATCTATAGAAACTTAAGCCTTTATCTTGATTTTAGATTACAACTGACTAAGAGATAGATAGTATGGTCGAAAGATTAATACGATAGTATTACCGATGGCTGGGAATGAGACTACTACTAGCGGGACCAAGTCGAAGCGCGTGAGTACGCCGTCCGTCAGTAGATCCGTGTTGTTCTTTCTTGTTTTGACAAATGTTCGTGTTACCCGACTGAGTTGAATAGCTAAGCCGGGATTGATACAAGGAAGCGCTGTATGAGCTCTTTTATCAGGTGTTTAAGCGCTATTATCATTATCAGGTAAGCGCTATATCCTCTTTATACAGGCATGCTTAGAGTATGCACCAGTCCTTATCTTCCCAAGGAAAGGCTTCATTCCCTACCAATGATGTCCGAAGCATACATCTGGTCTCGGAGATTCTGTTCTGAAAGCAAGTCCACTTCGAATGTGATAGATAGTTCACCAGCTTCTGTTCCATTTCATTCTGCCCCATCATCTATGAACTGGCGCATTCACCGCTTAAAGTTCCGTCGACTCAAGGTTTGGAACCCTTTTGCTAATCACCCGAAGCTCCCTATTCCCTTAGTTGTTGCTTGCTTTCCGGTGCGAGGCGAGTCAAAAGCTTGACCACCCTCATCTCGGCCAGTGGAGCTTGTGCTTGTGAGTTTGCTAAGCGATTCCTAGTGGAAGGCTGTACTAAGTCAGTCCCATCTCACTTCGCGTCTTAAGGTTTTCCTATGGGGGAGAAACCCTCATGTGGGTGAGTCTTGATTCGCTTAGACCCTCTTCTCTTGACAGCAGCCATTGGTGCTGTTTCCGGGTATCTAATGACTTGAGCAATGACTGGTCCGTGTGTTGCTTCAACCCCCGGTGGATTACCTCTTTATGCTTAGTTTAGTGCTTATTCCCTTCGATCCTTGAATCTATTGAAGAGTCAAGGTTTCCAATGAGCAGGAGTCAACCTTCTACCAATCTTTATTCAGTTGAGGTTGTGATCCCTACGTTCGAGGATCCTTCTGATGATGCTCTAGTCTCGGAGTTTCACTCTTTCTTTTGCCTGATATTATATCTATTATATAAAGGGCCTTATGAAAGGTGGTGGTAAATCTTCGTAGCTGAGCTAGGCAATTCCCAGAAGGCGACCGACCGAGACTCTTTTATGTTCGTAGTTGCAAGAATTCGAACTCTTCCTAAAGTGTTCGGGAAATGCTTTCTTTCTTCTATTACATAACCCGCAGCCAGGTTGCTTGCTTCCTTGTCCAGCACCATAGGTGGGCACCTGACCTGCCAAAGGTATTATTCTCCCTGCCAAGTTGACTACCCGCTAACGGATCCGATAAGAGATTCCAATAGTTAGAGTACTCTTCGCTACCGGTACCGGAAAAGAAGGCACAGAGCAAGGGGTTTCATTCATAAGGAGTAAGTCCCCCGGCACCTCTCGCTTAAGAATCTATACGTTTTGCCACTAAGGCAGATGAAATTCGTGAACTTTCAACTGGTCGCTCAGAAAGAAAAACCAATTCAACACTTTTACAGCTATATGAGATGCAAAAAGTTTCATTTCGATTGACGTTTCGGTAAGGAAATTTGAAAATGAACTTTTACAGCTATATGAGATGAAATTTGTTCAATTGAAACTGCCCTTTCAGAAAGAAAATATCATTTAACACTTTTCCCATTATATGGGGATGCAATTTGATCAATAGAATTGTGTTTGAATAACCCGGTAACTTTCTGTTATTTTTTCCTTCCTGAGAATCTGTATGTGTACTGACTGGGCCTATAGTATGATATCGTCTGTGTCTTTTCTTTGTTCTTTCTTGCCCTACTCGTTAATTCCTTTGTGTGCAAGTACCCGCAGGAGAATCCATTTGTGTACTAGTCAACCAGCAGCATAACGCGTATTTGTTGTTAATGAATATCAGCTCTCGTCGGCGATTTCTCTGTCTTTGTGCACATGTCCTGAGAATCTGTATTTGTACTGGAGTACAGTATCATATCCGCCGTCTTCTGTCTTTCTTTCCCCACCCAACCAACCACCATCTAATCTAATTACCCAACCGTGTAATAAAAGTCGTTTCCCCGGCTGTGAAGCGAGCGGAGGGGCCAAATCGAATGAATTGAGTTTGTGTGGATCGCTGCCTTGGCAACTTTGCCAACTTAAAGCGATACGATATATGTCTCGCATAGCCACCAGCTTCCGTTGCCACAACTGCAACCGTCTTCGTTTACTCCACTTCTACTGTCTTATGTAAGAACTAGTGGAAAGAAAGGACTATAGATCATAAGCTATCCAATTAGTAGACAGGCTGGGAACTCTACGAGGAAAGGAAGATCCCGTAGAAAGCTTTATCCTTCTATTGAATAACTAATGAAGATCATCATTGAAGGGAGGAGAACAGCCGGGATGGATATGAGAGACTACGGTTCAAAGCTTCCGAACAAACTAGCTAGAGCTGGATCTGCTGAACCTGAGGGAATAAGGAAAGAAGCAAGCTTGGGTGCTTTTTGCTTGTAGCATGATATGTAGTAAAGTCGGCTGAACACAAAGCCAATCGAAGAGAAAGTCTCCTTTCCTTCGAAAGGTAGGAGCTAAAATCCGGCTCGGTTAGGGTAGACCCAAGGCAAGAGGCTGCTGTCCTGGTCCTGTTAGTACATCAAGGTTCGCGCATGAAACTCAGGAATACGTTTATTTACTAATATGATGGCCGGTCGTAGTTCTATTTTTCCTTTGAATTTCTCATATATATCCTATGAATTTCATTTCGCACCGGAAACTATTCTAGGAGAAGTTCGAATCCGTTCCGTTCGGATATTGATTGGTCTTGGTTTGACATGGTTTACGCGTTACTGGTTCCCGGAAGAGTTAATATCTCCATTAGCTAAACCCTTTCTTACCCTGCCTTTTGACTCGTATTTTGTTCGTACACAA